TGGAATCGTCCATTACGATACATAAGAAAGAGAAATAAAAATTTTAAAGGCTCTGTAAGAAGTGAAGCCTCACAATATTTTTTTTATACATGCCAAAGTGATGGAAAACAAAGAATATCTTTTACATATCCCCCCAGTTTGTCAACTTTTGGGGAAATGATAGCAAGAAGGATATCGTTGCCTACATTAGAAAAACTCTCCGCTGATGAACTATATAACGAGTGGCTTTATACTAATAAAGAGAAAAATAACAACTTAAATAATGAATTTATAAATAGAATTGAGACTTTAGAGACAGTATTTCTTTCTCTAAATATACTTGAAACAAAAACTAGATTGTATAATGCTGAGACTAAAAACAAAAAAAATTTCCTAGTTAAATTATGTAATACTGAGCCTCAAAACAAAAATTGCCTAGTTAAAATGTATGATCCCTTTTTAAATGGGATGTATCGTGGAAGAACGAAGAAATTATTTTATTCTTCAATCATAAACGAAACTTCGATAGAAAATTGCACAGAAACATCTGAACTAAATCAAATTCATGATATCCTTCTTCCCTATCCTAATTCTCCAGAATATCAACAGAAAACCGAAAGATCAGAAAAAAAACAAGTAAAAATAGATTCAAAAAATAGGTTAAAGTTTTCATTGAACGCAATTCTAACTAACCCTAAGCGTGAAAAAAAATCTATTGGAATAAACAAAATAGGTAAAAAACCCCCTCGATGGTCATACAAATTAATCAATGAGTTGGAACAACATTTTAAAAAACGACGAAAAGAACAAGGCATAATGCAAGGGCTGGATCACCAGCTTCGAACAAGAAGATTTAAACGTATAGCTTTTTTAACCCGTTCCAGACGAAGTTTTAAGAAGTCTCATTTCAAGAATTATAATCTTTATAGCAAATTTAATAGAGATTCGGGTTTTATAAGTTATTTAGAAGAACCGGATTTTCGTCGAGCCGTAATAAAAGGATCTATGCGCGTTCAAAGGCGTAAAATGGTTATTTGGGGACCCTCTCAAGGAAATCCCCATTCCCCCCTTTTTTTGGAAAAATTGGAGGATTTTCCTTTTCCTATATCCAACCTAATAAAACTTTTTTTTAATATTAGAGATTGGTTGGGTAAAAAGTCAGAATTCGAAATTTTAGATCAACAATTCCAAATAAAAAAAAATAACCAGGAAGACGCAATGGAATTCTGGGATAACATTCCATATGCACAAAAAACAAGAAGTGTTCTGTTACTAGCTCAATCAATTTTTAGAAGATATATTAAATTACCCTTATTCATAATAGTTAAGAATATTGGCCGTATTTTATTACGGCAATCCCCGGAATGGTATGAGGATTTCCAAGATTGGAATAGAGAAATTTATCTAAAGTGCAGCTATAATGGTCTTCAATTCTCCAAAACGGAATTTCCTAAAAATTGGTTAAGAGAAGGTTTTCAGATCAAAATCCTATATCCTTTTCATTTGAAACCTTGGCACAGATCTAAACTACGACTCTCTGATAGCGATCGAAAGCAACAGGATGATTTTGATTCTTGTTTTTTAACAGTTTTGGGAATGGAAACAGAATATCCTTTTGGGCCTCCTCGAAAAACACCTTCCTTTTTTGAACCTATTTTTAAAGATATAGACTATAAAGTCGAAATCAGAAAATTCAATTTTAGAGTTCGAAGAGTTTTTAAAAAAATAACAAAGAAACAAACAAAAGCTGTTTTATTTGTAAAACAAATAATAAAAGAACTTTTAAAAGGAACAAAAATTCCATTATTTATACCGAGAGAAATATATGAATCAAGTCAAACTCAAACAGAAAATGATTCTATAATCAGTAATAAGATAATTCATGAATCACTTAGTCAAAATCGAGCTACAGGTTGGACAAATTATTTACAGGCAAAAGAAGAAATGAAACATAGAATTGATAGAAGAAACACAATCAGAAATCAAATAGAAATAATGAAAAAAAATAAAAAGAATAATGGAGAATCACCTCCAAAAATTTGGAAACTATTTAAAAGAAAAAATATTAAATTATTAATTCAATTTTGCATTGAAAAAATATACATTGATATCTTTCTATGTATCATTAATATGCGCAGAATCACTCTATACCTTTTTATGGAATCAACAAAAAAAATTGTTGAGAAATACATTGACAATAATAAAAGAAATCAAGATCAAGAAAGGATTAATAAAACAAAACAAAATAAAATTGACTTTATTTCGCCTATGACTATAAAAAAGATATTTGATAATCTTAGAAATAGTAAGCGAAAGTCACATATTTTTTTTGATTTATCTTACTTGTCACAAAAATATGTATTTTTTAAATTATCACAAGCCCAAGCAATTAACTTCAATAAGGTAAGATCTATTCTTCAATATAATGGACCATCTTTTTTTCTTAAGAATGAAATAAAGGATTTTTTTGAAAGACAAGGAATATTTGATTCCGAAATAAGACATAAGAAACTTCCAAATTATGGAATGAATCCATGGAAAAACTGGTTAAGAGGTCATTATCAATACGATTTATCTCAGATTACATGGTCTAGATTAGTCCCTCAAAAATGGGGAAATGGGATAAATACCTCTCAAAAAAATGATTTAAAGAAATGGTATTCCTATGAAAAAGACCCTTTTTTTGATTACAAAAAAAAACAAAATTTGAAAGTCTATTTATTATCAAATAAAGAGGATATTTTTGAAAAAAACTATAGATATGATCTTTTATCATATAAATATATTCATTCTGAAACTAAGAAGAAATCCTGTCTTTATAGAACATCATTAGAAAGAAATAAGAAGCAGGAAAATTCCACCATAAATAAAGAAAACTTTTTTAACATACTCAAGAATATTCCTATGAAGAATTATCTAGGAAAAAGTGATATTATATATATGGAAAAAAATACGGATAGAAAATATTTGGGGTGGAAATTTAATACAAAAATTCAGGTTGAACCTAATAAGGACCAAATAAAGGATCAATTTCATATTTTTTATCTTCCAATTTATTCAAATTGCGAAATGAATTACAAAAGGGTCTTTTTTGATTGGATGGAAATGTCTTTTGATTGGATGGGAATGAATGAAAAATTCTTAATTTTAAATCACCTCATATCAAATCCGAAAATTTTTTTCTTTCCAGAGTTTGTGATACTATATCATAAATATAAAGAGAAACCTTGGTTTATCCCAAGCAACTTACTTTTTTTTAATTTGAATATAAAACCAAATTTTAGTGAAAATCAAAATAGCAAGGCAAAGCAAGAGGAGGATTATAATTTTTTAAATTTTAGCCCAGCAAATTCAAAACAATATTTTGAATTAAAGAAGCAAAACAATATTGAAGAATATTTTTTAGAATCGATTGAAAAACTAAAAATATTCCTTAAGGGAGATTTTCCTTTGCAGTTAAGATGGACTGGACGTTTGAATCAATTGAATCAAAAAATGATGAATAATATCCAGATATATGGTCTCCTGGTTAGCCTCATAAATGTAAGAAAAATTACTATATCCTATATTCAAAGAAAAGAAATTAATCTGGATATAATGAGGAGGCGTTTAAATCTTACACAATTAACGAAAAGGGGAATATTAATTCTGGAACCTGCCCGTCTATCTGTAAAAAATGACGGACAGTTTTTTATGTATCAAATAATAGGTATTTCATTGGTTCATAAAAGTAAGCACCAAAGTAACCGAAACCCAAAAAATGTTGCTAATAAAAATTTTGATGAATCCATTCCAAGACATAAAATAAAAACTCTAAATAGAGACAAAAAGACTTCTGATTTGCTTGTTCCTGAAAAGATTTTATCGTCTAGACGTCGTAGAGAATTGAGAATTCTAATTTCTTTCAATTTGAATTTAAAGAATAAAAAAGGTGTGCATAAAAATAAATTATTTTGCAAGGAGAACAGGCTAAAAAACTGGAGTCAATTTTTGGCTGAAAGTAAAAATATCGACAGAAAAAAAAATGAATTAATTAAATTAAAGTTCTTTTTTTGGCCTAATTACCGATTAGAAGATTTAGCTTGTATGAATCGCTATTGGTTTGATACCAATAATGGGAGCCGTTTGAGTATGTTAAGGATATCTATGTATCCCTGATTTAAATTTTGAGTTTCCTATATATTCTGGTGTTCTATTCTATCAATCATCTTTTTCTTTTTTCTTCTGTCGATGATCTGTAAATATCCATGTTATATGCAAGTAACCCGATACACATATTCGCTGTCTTACATCCCAGTCTAGGATACTGCAATAATAAGGAAATGGCGTATCAATCAATTAAAGCTATAAATTAATCTTTGTACTAAACTATTTGATATCGTCTTTTTATATCACTATCCAAATGAACTCCAAAATAAGATTTAGTAGATAAAAACAGGAATCTATAATAAATAAATTATGATTATTGTGTATACTACATTAAAATTTCTGACATTATTATTACTGATCAATAAAATAAATATCTGTAAAAAGGGGAGTGTGAAATTCTTTTATGGTAAAAAATTCATTTATTTCAATTATTTTGCAAGAACAAGAAGAAAACAAAGAAAACAGTGGATCTGTTGAATTTCAAGTAGTAAGTTTCACCAACAAGATACGAAGACTTACTTCACATTTGGAATTGCACAAAAAAGATTATTTATCTCAGAGAGGTCTGCGGAAAATTCTGGGAAAACGTCAACGGCTACTGGCTTATTTGTCAAAAAAAAATAGAGCACGTTATAAAGAATTAATAGGGCAGTTGAATATTCGAGAGAGAAAAACTCATTAATTTAAAGAGTTAGTTTGATTAAAAGTTTGATGAACTTCTTTTCGCTTTCAGCAATTCATGGAAGAATGAATCAGGAAAAACCTATGACTGTACCAGCTACAAGAAAAGACCTCATGATAGTCAATATGGGACCTCACCACCCATCAATGCATGGTGTTCTTCGACTCATTGTTACTCTAGATGGTGAAGATGTTATTGACTGTGAACCCATATTGGGTTATTTACACAGAGGTATGGAAAAAATTGCAGAAAATCGAACAATTATACAATATTTGCCTTATGTAACACGTTGGGATTATTTAGCTACTATGTTCACAGAAGCAATAACTGTAAATGCGCCAGAGCAATTGGGCAATATTCAAGTCCCTAAAAGGGCTAGTTATATCAGAGTCATTATGTTAGAGTTAAGTCGTATAGCTTCGCATTTATTATGGCTTGGCCCTTTTATGGCAGATATTGGGGCACAGACCCCTTTCTTCTATATTTTTCGAGAAAGAGAATTGATTTATGACCTATTCGAAGCTGCCACCGGTATGCGAATGATGCACAATTATTTTCGTATTGGTGGAGTCGCTGCTGATTTACCCCATGGCTGGATAGAAAAATGTTTGGATTTTTGCGATTATTTTTTAACAGGAATTGCTGAATATCAAAAGCTTATTACACGGAATCCCATTTTTTTAGAACGAGTTGAGGGAGTAGGCATTATTGGCGGAGAGGAAGCAATAAATTGGGGTTTGTCGGGACCAATGCTACGAGCTTCCGGAATACAATGGGATCTTCGTAAAGTTGATCATTACGAGTGTTACGACGAGTTTGATTGGGAAGTCCAATGGCAAAAAGAGGGCGATTCATTAGCTCGTTATTTAGTACGAATTAGTGAAATGACAGAATCCATAAAAATTATTCAACAGGCCCTTGAAGGAATTCCGGGAGGGCCCTATGAAAATTTAGAAATCCGCCGCTTTGATAGAGTAAAAGATACTGTATGGAATGAGTTTGACTATCGATTCATTAGTAAAAAACCCTCTCCGACTTTTGAATTGTCGAAGCAAGAACTTTATGCGAGAGTCGAAGCACCAAAAGGAGAATTGGGAATTTTTCTGATAGGAGATAAGGGTGTTTTCCCTTGGCGATATAAAATTCGCCCGCCGGGGTTTATTAATTTGCAAATTCTTCCTCAGTTAGTTAAAAGAATGAAATTGGCTGATATTATGACGATACTAGGTAGTATAGATATTATTATGGGAGAAGTTGATCGTTAAAATGATAATTGAAACAACAGAATTACAAGCTATCAATTCTTTTTCTAGATTGGAATCCTTAAAAGAAGTCTATGGGATCATATGGATGCTTATCCCTATTTTTACTCCTGTATTAGGAATCACAATAGGTGTACTAGTTATTGTTTGGTTAGAAAGAGAAATATCCGCGGGTATACAACAACGTATTGGTCCTGAATACGCAGGACCTTTAGGAGTTCTTCAAGCTATAGCAGATGGTACAAAATTACTTTTCAAAGAGAATCTTCTTCCATCTAGAGGAGATACTCGTTTATTTAGTATTGGACCATCTATAGCAGTCATAGCAATTTTATTAAGTTATTTAGTAATTCCTTTTGGGTATCGTCTTGTTCTAGCCGATCTCAGTATCGGTGTTTTTTTATGGATTGCTATTTCAAGTATTGCTCCTGTCGGCCTTCTTATGTCAGGATATGGCTCCAATAATAAATATTCTTTTTTAGGTGGTCTACGAGCTGCTGCTCAATCAATTAGTTATGAAATACCATTAACTCTATGTGTGTTATCAATATCTCTACGTGTGATTCGTTAAGAGCCCCCTACTTCTTTTCTTTCTAGGAAGATGATTGATTTAATCTATTTTTTTATATTATTCGGGGGTTGATGAAGGAAACCAGATAGTTATATGAGTGAAAGAAACGGCTTATAAATTTGCAGTAAAAGATTGAATCTCATTTCCTATGTACAAGAGTCAAGAAAAGTAAACATAAGTATTAGAGACTATTTACCCCAAGATTGATTCATTAATCATCATGACTTGAAGCGGGTTCAAAAGATCAACTTTATGAGGCTTTTAATATATTTTACTATACTATTACTATATACTATATATATATGTATATTACCCGAAAGTAGATTCATAAAAATGAGTGGATAGCTAGGAACACTAAAGTACACAAAGGATTCGTAATAGAGATTTTGTAAGTGTATTTTTTTTTATAAAAAGAATTCTAAGTGGGGCTTTAAATTGGTAGAAATGATTAAGGAGTACTTCCCATGATTCCGATCCAGAGTATACTTCTATTCACCGATTAAGTAAATAACTATCAAGAACGAAGTAATCCTTTAACTTTGTTTAAGGTCCCTTTTTTTGAGAAAGGAGAATAGGAATGAAAAAAAAAAGAAAGACTGAATGCACTAGAAAAATCTTTTTTTTTTTTTTCTATCTCTATATAGAGATAGAGATAGAATTTTTGTCATGATTCGTGAACTAATGCAGGGTCTAATTTTTCGTAATTGAAAAGGTTAGGTTGAAATGTCTATTGATATTGTTACAAGAAATATTTTATTCAAGGATTAAGTTATTATTCAACAAAGAAGAATTTAAATTATTAAAAGATAAGATGAATTCAGAAGCACTTTATTATAAATATAGCAGACAGAATTCCA